TATATAATATAATTCAAATTTGTAACACTATATATCAACACACACCATAACTAGTTGATGATGTCAGTCGGGCCTAACCTGGTTTAGGGGTTTAACAGGATAACTTAGGACTCGCTCGGCATTAGGGGGTAGGGGGGTTTACCGCGCGCGAGAGGGGGGGCAGTCTTAGGTAGTATGAGGATCTAAGGACAAGGGTATGCACTTGATATACATGTTTGTGGATCTTTAGAGTTATGTCATTAAAACATTACATAAATTATCCATTAAGCAAGGAAATGGACTCCCTTGATGGGACTAATTGGGATTGATGCATGAAGTATGCCAAGTGAAAGTGACCCCAAAAAAAAGAATCAATGCCTTTAAATGAACGCTTTGCTTGGGGGGTTTGTGCTATAAAGAGGTCCCACCATTAACTTATGCCAGGATAATTCACAATATGGGGGGTCTAGAGACGAATGGACCTGAAATAGGAACCAGATGCCAGTAATAGTGCAAGTTGTGAAACCCCCACAAGTTTTGTCCCTGACCCTATCAAGGAGTCCGTACATTAAGGTATACAGGGTTGATGGTTTCTTACTACATTAATAAGGTTTAAGTAAACGAACTGTTGTTTAAACATAGGAATTATTGGAACGTGCAGTTATTTGAGTAGACAATTTCTTCCCGTCGACGGGAGTTCTTGTGGAACTTCAATAGGTGGCATATGTATGTAGTGGTTTTGTGACTAGCTGATGTAGGAGAGTACTAGATAATTTAAGTGGCCGGCTTAGTTTAATGATTTTAAACCATTATGTAAAATTATGCATAATATGTACTAAAGCATGGGGTTGTATTATGCATATTATGTACTATACCATAGTAAGTTAATGCATGTCGGAACATACTGTTAACAGAAAATAGTTTAGTTTAGAATCCTAGCTTTGGGAGTTAGGGGTGGGAGTTAAAATCTCTCTTTTCTGGCACTAGGAAGGATTTTAACCTTCGATCTTCGGATTACAAGACCGGCGCTTTAATGGCTAAGCTACTAGGGCATTGAAGGTTTAGAAGTTTGTTTTCTAATCAACTTGTTAGAGGGTTTAATACTAGGAATAATGAGAAGTATAGGACAGAGGCAATTTGTCCGATGATGATGAATGGGTGCTCGACTGGTATTCCTCCAATTCAGGTGAGAATTATTACGTCTGCTACTAGTACTCAAAATATAAATTGGGAGATGGGACGGAAGGTGAGGCCTTGTTGTTTGGATGTGTGAAGTAGGGGCACAACTATGAGTACTAAAATGGAGAATAGGAGGGCGAGAACTCCTCCTAGTTTGTTTGGGATAGAACGTAGGATGGCGTATGCAAATAGAAAATATCATTCTGGCTTAATGTGAGGAGGGGTTACTAAGGGGTTAGCGGGGGTGAAGTTTTCTGGATCTCCTAGGAGGTTAGGGGAGAAGAGTGCTAGGGATGCAAGAGCTGTTAATAGGAGGATGAAGCCTAGAATGTCTTTGTAGGAGAAGTATGGGTGGAAGGAAATTTTATCTGCGTCGGAGTTTAGGCCTAATGGGTTGTTTGAGCCGGTTTCATGTAGGAAGAGAGCGTGTAGAAGTGTGGCTGCCACAACTGCAAATGGCAGTAGGAAGTGGAATGCGAAGAATCGTGTTAATGTTGCATTGTCTACTGAAAATCCACCTCAGATTCATTGTACTAGTATGTCTCCTATATAAGGTACTGCTGAAAGGAGGTTTGTGATTACTGTTGCTCCTCAGAAGGATATTTGACCTCATGGTAGGACGTATCCAACAAATGCTGTTATTATTACAAGAAGTAGTAAGATTACGCCAATATTTCAGGTTTCTTTGTATAAGTAGGAACCGTAGTATAGGCCTCGTCCGATGTGAAGGTAAATGCAGATAAAGAAGAAAGAGGCTCCATTAGCGTGGAGGTTGCGGATAACTCATCCGTAGTTTACGTCTCGGCAAATATGGGCTACAGATGAAAATGCGGTTGAAATATCTGATGTGTAATGTATGGCTAGAAATAATCCTGTTATAATTTGTATTATTAGACAAAGTAGTAGGAGGGAGCCAAAATTTCATCATGCAGAAATGTTGGAGGGGGCGGGAAGATCAATTAATGCGTCGTTAACAATTTTGAATAGAGGGTGTGTTTTTCGGATGACCATAAGTTCTTATAGTTGAATTACAACGGTGGTTTTTCAAGTCATTAGTCCTGGTTAAAATCCTGGTGAGAATTATGATGTATTTTCTTGATCTTCTTTTATTGAGTTTGGTGGTGGGCTTGGTGGGCGTTGCTTCTAACCCTGCTCCTTATTTTGCGGCGTTAGGGCTGGCAATGGCAGCTGGGGTTGGATGTGTAGTTTTGGTCGGGCATGGTGGGTCATTAATTGGTTTAATATTATTTTTAATTTATTTGGGGGGGATGTTAGTAGTGTTTGCTTATTCAGCGGCTTTAGCTTCTGAGCCTTTTCCTGAAACATGGGGGGTGGGTTCGGTAAAAGCTTATGTATTAATATATATGTTTGGGGTGGGAATGGTAGGGTGGTGATTTTGAAGTGGTTGTGGGGATTGAGTTGTTGCAGATGAGTTTAAAGAATTTTTTATGGTGCGGGGAGATGTGGGTGGAGTTTCTTTAATATATTCTGTTGGGGGTGGAATATTAGTTATTTGTGCATGAGTTTTATTATTATGCCTTTTTGTGGTATTGGAGTTAACACGTGGTTTAAGTCGTGGGGCGCTTCGAGCAGTTTAAAATGTGGACAGGAGGGCAATGGCTAGGGCGGTTGAGATTAAATAAGAGGTCAGGTAGACTTTAATAATGTTGGTGTTAGTTTTGTCAAAAAGTGCAGAGATATAGTGATGTGCGGGGTGTAGGCCTTTTGGCCCAATTTCTAGTCATTGTCGGTCAAATTTAGTTGCTTGTTTACCAAGTAATAGGTTTAGTTTAGGTATAGCACGATGGATAATATGAGGGAAGAATCCTAGTATGTTGGAGAAGTTATGGAGTAATAGTGAGGGGGAGGTTTTAATTTGTTTGGTGGTTGCTGTGGCTAAGGCTAGTGCAATAATAAGGCCTGTGATTGTGACTAGTAATGCAGCTAGTTTAAGAGAGAGGGGTATTGTTATGGTGGGGGTTTTTGATGGTAGGAAGTTTATGGTAATAATTAGACCTGCAATAATGCTTCCTCAAGCTAGGCGTTCGATAGGTGCAGTTAGTGTTTGGTGGTTTTCATTAATTGGGGATAGCGTTGTGAATCGAGGTGAGCCTATGGTTACAAAGAAGATGACTCGTAGGCTGTAGACTGCTGTGAAGGATGTGGCAATTAGTGTTAGAGCTAGGGCTCAGGCGTTTAAGTGAGAGGTATTGAGGGCTTCAATGATTGCGTCTTTTGAGAAGAACCCTGCTAGGAAAGGTATTCCTGTAAGGGCTAGGCTTCCAATAATAAGACAAGAGGAGGTGAATGGTATGATTTTGTGTAGTCCTCCTATTTTTCGGATGTCTTGTTCATCATTGAGGCTGTGGATGATAGATCCTGAACATAGAAATAGTATGGCTTTGAAGAAAGCGTGGGTACAGATGTGTAGGAAGGCTAGTTGGGGCTGATTAAGTCCAATAGTGACTATTATTAAACCTAGTTGACTGGATGTTGAGAATGCTACAATTTTTTTGATGTCATTTTGGGTGAGGGCACAGGTAGCAGTGAAAAGGGTTGTTAGGGCGCCTAGACATAGGCAGATGGTTAGTGCTAGTTGATTATTTTCTATTAAGGGATGAAGTCGAATTAGTAAGAAGATACCTGCCACTACTATAGTACTTGAGTGTAGTAGAGCTGATACTGGGGTTGGACCTTCTATGGCGGAGGGGAGTCAGGGATGTAAACCGAATTGTGCGGATTTTCCGGTGGCGGCTAGAATAATTCCTATTAAGGGCAAGGTTATGTCGAAGTTTTTGGATAAAAGAAAGATCTGTGGGATTTCTCAAGAGTTAAAGTTTACTGCGATTCAGGCTATGGTTAGGATTAGGCCTACATCTCCAACTCGGTTGTAGATAACTGCTTGTAGGGCTGCTGTGTTGGCGTCGGCTCGCCCGTGTCATCAGCCAATTAGTAAAAATGATATAATTCCTACTCCTTCCCAACCGATAAATAGCTGGAATATGTTATTGGCAGTGACTAAGGTAATTATTGCTACTAGGAATAATAGTAAGTACTTAAAGAATCGATTTAGGTAGGGATCGGAGTGTATATATCAGGATGCAAATTCTAGAATTGATCATGTGACGTATAGGGCTACGGGGGTGAAAATTAGTGAGTAGTGGTCAAATTTAAAGCTAATATTAATGTCGAAACTTGAAATGTTTATTCAGTTTCATGTGGTAATAATAGTTTCTGTTCCTTGGTCTAAAAAAATGAGTAATGGAATGAGATTAATGAAGAATGCGGTGCTTACTGCTGTTTTAACATATTTAGGGGCTCAATCTTGTTTTAGGGGTTGTGGGTTGAGTGTTATGATGAGAGGCCAGATAAGGACTGTTAAGGTTAATAGGAGAGTAGTAATTATAATAGTGTTTACCATAGCTGCTACTTGGAGTTGCACCAAGAGTTTTTGGTTCCTAAGACCAACGGATGGACTATTATCCTTTAGAAGCGTTTGAATGAGCCGTGGAGTTTAACCATGGTGATAGGGATTAGCAGTCCTTATTGCTTCTGGCCTCTTTCGGTGGATAAGAGGAGTTTAACCTCTATTTTTAGAACCACAATCTAATGTTTTATGTTAAACTATATCTACAGTATCATCAACCTCATATGATTTCGGGTTTTGTAATGAGGAGGATAACAGGGAGAAGGTGGAGTGTCATTAATAAGTGTTCTCGTGTGTGGAAGGGTTGTAAGTTAATGATGTGTTGTGGGAGGGGTCCTCGTTGTGTTATTAAGAACAGGTATAATGAATAGGCGGCAGTAATAAGGGTTCCTGCTCCTGTTAGGATAAGGGTTCAAGGGGATCAATTAAATATTGTTGTAATAATCATTAATTCTCCTATTAGGTTGGGGAGGGGGGGTAGTGCTAGGTTTGCTAAGTTAGCAATGAATCATCAGGTGGCTGTCAGTGGGAAAAGAATTTGTAGGCCTCGGGCTAATACTATTGTTCGGCTATGGGTTCGTTCGTAGGTAGTGTTAGCTAGGCAGAATAAGGCAGAGGATACTAAGCCATGGGCAATTATTAGTACCAAGGCTCCGGTAAAACCTCATGGTGTTTGAATTAGAATGCCTCCTGCTACCAGGCCTATGTGACTTACAGATGAATAGGCGATTAGTGACTTGAGGTCTGTTTGTCGGAGGCAGATAGATCCTGTTATGATTACGCCTCATAGGGCTAAAGCAATAATAGGGTACACTAGGTCTTTTGATAGGGGATCTAGGATAATTATTATTCGTATTATACCGTATCCTCCTAGTTTTAAGAGAATTGCTGCTAGTACTATTGAGCCTGCTACAGGGGCTTCTACGTGGGCTTTTGGTAGTCATAAGTGGATGCCGTATAATGGTATTTTTACTAGGAATGCTATTAAACAGCCAGCTCATCAGATTTTGTCTCCTCATGTATGAAGGTTTAGTGGTTGGGAATATTGAATGGTTATTATTGATAGAGTTCCTACGTCAGAATGTAATAGTAGTAGGGCCACTAGTAGTGGGAGGGAGCCGGTTAGGGTATAAAATAGAAAATAAGTTCCGGCACTTAGTCGTTCGGCTTGATTTCCTCATCGGGTGATGATAATTAATGTTGGGATTAGGGTTGCTTCAAATATGATATAGAATATAATAATTTCGGTGGCTCCAAATGCTATAATTAGAAATGTTTGTAGGGAGGTTAGTAGCGTAATATAGGTTCGTTGGCGGTTAATAGGTTCTGTCTTGATGTGGTTTTGGCTGGCTAGGATTATAAGGGGAAGTAGTCAGCAAGTAAGGACTAGTAAGGGGGTTGATAAGGGATCTGTGCCTATGTACAGGTTGGATGAGGTTCATCCTGTCTCTGAAGAGTATTTTAACCAGGTAAGACTGATTAGGGCAATAGTAAAACTTTGGAAAGTTGTAGTGGTTCATAGTCATTTTGGGGAGGTTATCCAGATTGTGGGGAAGAGTATAATTGTGGGAATTAAAATTTTTAGCATTGTAGTAGATTTAAGGCTTGTAGGCGGTCTGTTCCGTGGGTTCGGGCTGTAGCAACTAGTAATGCTAGACCTGCGCTAGCTTCGCAGGCTGAAAAGGCTAGTAGTAGGACGGGTGCGGCAGAAAAGGCAGTGGCTTCTAGTTGTAATATTCAAAGGGCTAGGGCTAGGAATAAAGATAATATTATTCCTTCTAAACAGAGTAATGCTGACATTAGATGATTACGGTGAAATGCTAGGCCTGTTAGACCGAGGGTAAATGCTGAGGTAAAGGTAAAGTATACGGGTGTCATAAGGGAATCACGGATTTTAACCGTGGTTTTCTAAGCCGAAATTAGAGGTCTTATGTTTGGACTAATTCCCTATTCAGCTCATTCTAAGCCTCCTTGAATTCATTCATAAATTAGGCCTAATGTAAGGAGAATTAGTACAGTTGCGGCTCATAGGAGTGTATATGAGGGGTCTGGTAGTTGATTTCCTCAGGGCAGTGGTAATAGGAGAGCAATTTCTAGGTCAAATAGCAGAAATAGAATAGCGATTAAGAAGAAGCGTAGTGAAAAAGGTAGGCGTGCTGATCCAAGGGGGTCGAAGCCGCATTCGTAGGGGGATAGTTTTTCTGTATCAGGATTTATTTGTGGCAGTCAGAATGACACGAGAGCTAGGATTATGGAGAGGGCTGTGGAGATAGCTATTATAACTATAATTAGATTCATTATCTTTCCTTGGATTTTAACCAAGACTAGGTGATTGGAAGTCACTCGTACTAACTTTGAAATACTAGAAAGATATGAGCCTCATCAGTAAATAGAGACATATAAGAATAATCATACAACGTCTACAAAGTGTCAATATCAGGCAGCTGCTTCGAACCCAAAATGGTGTTCTGATGTAAAATGATATTGGATTTGTCGTAGGAAGCATACAGCTAGGAAAGAGGAGCCAATAATGACATGAAGTCCATGGAAGCCTGTTGCTACGAAGAATGTGGAGCCATATACTCCATCTGCAATAGTGAAAGGGGCTTCGTAATATTCTATGGCTTGGAGGGCGGTGAAGTATAGGCCCAGCAGGATTGTGAGAGCGAGGGATTGAATGGCTTGTTTGCGTTCTCCTTCTATTAGGCTGTGGTGGGCTCATGTAACAGTTACGCCGGATGCCAGGAGGACGGCGGTGTTGAGTAATGGGACTTCAAAGGGATCTAAGGTTAGAACTCCAGTGGGAGGTCAGCATCCTCCAAGTTCTGGTGTGGGGGCAAGACTGGCGTGATAGAATGCTCAGAAAAATCCTAGGAAGAAGAAAATTTCTGATGTAATGAAAAGGATTATACCATATCGCAGGCCTTTTTGTACAGGAGGTGTGTGGTGGCCTTGGAAGGTGCCTTCTCGCACAATGTCCCGTCATCATTGGTATATCGTGAGGAGCAATAATACTAGACCTAGTACTATCAGGGTTGTTGAGTGAAAGTGGAATCAGATTGCTAGGCCTGATGTTATTAGGAGAGCAGCTACTGCGCCGGTTAAGGGCCATGGGCTAGGATCAACCATATGATATGCATGTGCTTGGTGGGTCATTAGACGTTTTCTTGTAGGTATAGGCTTAATAAGAGAACAAATACGTAAGCTTGAATTACGGCTACTGCTACTTCTAGTAGCGTTAATAGTACTAGTAAGATAGCGGTGAGGGTGGCTACTGTGGTTATTATGGGTATTAGTGTAATTGTGGCGGTTGAGATTAGTTGGATTAACAGGTGGCCGGCTGTAAGATTAGCTGTTAATCGTACTCCTAATGCTAGAGGTCGAATAAATAAACTGATTGTTTCGATAATAATCAAGACCGGGATTAATGGAACTGGAGTTCCTTCTGGTAGGAGATGGCCTAGTGCTGCTGTTGGTTGGTTTCGTAATCCAATAATTACGGTTGCTAGTCAAAGTGGGACGGCTAGGCCTATATTTAGTGATAGTTGTGTTGTTGGCGTAAAAGTGTAGGGTAGGAGGCCTAGGACATTAAGTGTTAGAATGAAGATTATTAAGGAGGCTAGAATTATAGCTCATTTGTGACCTGCTTGATTGATGGGCAGTAGCAGTTGTTGTGTGAACGTTTTAATAAATCAGCTTTGAAGGGATACTAGACGGTTGTTTTGATAACGGCTAGTGGGGGCGGGTACTAGGATTCAAGGTAAAGTAAGTGCAATAGCAATTAGTGGAATTCCCAGGTGTGTGGGGCTTATAAATTGATCAAATAGGTTTAGTGCCATGGTCAGTTTCAGGTGTCTGATTTAAGGGTATCAGCGCTAAGCGCTGTAATTTCATTTGTAAATGTATGGTTTAGCACTTTGTGGGGGATTACTGTTAGAAAAATTAGTCATGAGAACACAAGGATTGCAAATCATGGGGCGGGGTTTAATTGTGGCATATCACTAGGGGTGGTTGGGGAGCACCAATCTTTAGCTTAAAAGGCTAACGCTAAACCCTATTTAGCTTCTTAGTGAGGCGTCTTCAAGCATAAGGGAGGATCAATTTTCAAAATGTTCAAGAGGAACGGCTTCTACAACAATTGGTATAAAGCTGTGGTTGGCTCCGCAAATTTCAGAACATTGACCGTAGAATACTCCTGGGCGGGAGGTAATAAAGGATGTTTGATTTAGTCGACCTGGTACGGCATCTATTTTAATTCCTAGTGCGGGAACAGCTCAGGAGTGTAGTACATCTTCAGCTGATACTAGTACTCGAATTGGAGATTCTATAGGAACCACTATTCGATGATCGGTTTCAAGTAGTCGGAATTGGCCTGGGATTAGGTCTTGCGTTGGGGTTATGTATGAGTCGAAAGCTAGATTTTCATAATCTGTATACTCATAGCTTCAGTATCATTGGTGTCCTATGGCTTTTACGGTTAAGTGAGGATCATTTACTTCGTCTATTAGATAAAGAATTCGAAGGGAGGGGAGGGCAATCAAAATTAGGATTACAGCAGGTAGAATTGTTCATACAATTTCAATTTCTTGAGAATCTAAAATGTATTTGTTGGTAAGTTTGGTGGTAACTATTACAACAATAATATATAGTACTAAAGTGCTAATTAGAAAAACGATTATTAAGGCATGGTCGTGGAAGTGGAGAAGTTCTTCTATTACAGGGGAGGCCGCGTCTTGGAATCCTAATTGTGAGGGATGTGCCATTAAGCTGTTAAGCTTAAGATGCGCAGGATTTTAACCTACAATTTTGCCTTGACAAGGCAGTGTAATATTCTTTTTTACTAGTATCTTATAGAAGAAAGTGACAGAGCGGTTATGTGACTGGCTTGAAACTAGTTTATGGGGGTTCGATTCCTTCCTTTCTCGTTAATTTGTTCGTACTTGTACGAATGCTGGTTCTTCAAATGTGTGGTAAGGCGGGGGGCATCCATGTAATCACTCTACATTTGTAGAGGTTAGTTCGACGGACATTACTTCTCGTTTAGCAGTGAAGGCTTCTCATAAAATATAGAGGAATATTACGACTGCTACTAGAGAGATTATGGAGCCAATGGATGAAATAATGTTTCATAGTGAATAGGCGTCTGGGTAGTCTGAGTATCGTCGTGGCATTCCGGCCAGGCCTAAGAAGTGTTGGGGGAAGAAAGTAAGGTTAACTCCTACAAATATTGTTCCGAAGTGAATTTTTGTTCAGGTGTTGTGTATTGTGTAGCCTGTGAATAGAGGGAATCAGTGCACGAAGGCTCCTATAATGGCAAATACGGCTCCTATTGATAGGACATAGTGAAAGTGGGCTACTACATAATATGTGTCGTGTAGTACAATGTCTAAGGATGAGTTAGCTAATACGATTCCTGTAAGTCCCCCCACAGTAAATAGGAAAATAAATCCAAGGGCCCATAATATAGGGGTTTCTCATTTGATGGATCCTCCGTGTAGGGTAGCGAGTCAGCTAAATACTTTTACACCTGTTGGAATTGCAATAATTATTGTTGCAGATGTGAAGTATGCTCGAGTATCTACGTCTATTCCTACTGTAAACATGTGGTGAGCTCATACGATGAAGCCTAATAAACCGATGGCTATTATGGCTCAAACTATTCCTATGTAGCCAAAGGGCTCTTTTTTCCCGGAGTAGTAGGCTACAATGTGAGAAATTATTCCAAAGCCTGGAAGAATTAAAATGTATACTTCTGGGTGGCCAAAGAATCAAAATAAGTGTTGATAAAGGATAGGGTCCCCTCCTCCGGCAGGGTCGAAGAATGTTGTATTAAGATTACGGTCTGTTAGGAGCATTGTAATGCCAGCAGCTAGAACGGGTAGGGACAATAGTAGAAGCACGGCTGTAATTAGAACGGCTCATACAAATAGGGGAGTTTGGTATTGGGAGATAGCAGGGGGTTTCATATTAATAATGGTTGTAATAAAATTAATAGCTCCTAGAATAGAGGACACACCTGCGAGGTGTAGGGAAAAGATGGTTAAATCGACAGAAGCCCCGGCATGTGCGAGATTTCCAGCAAGAGGAGGGTAAACAGTTCATCCTGTACCTGCTCCAGCTTCAACTCCGGAAGAAGATAATAGCAATAGGAAAGAGGGTGGAAGTAGTCAGAAGCTTATATTATTTATCCGTGGGAATGCTATGTCTGGTGCTCCAATCATTAGTGGTACAAGTCAGTTACCAAAGCCTCCGATTATGATTGGTATTACTATAAAGAAGATTATGATGAAGGCATGAGCAGTAACAATGACGTTATAAATCTGGTCATCCCCTAGAAGGGCTCCGGGTTGGGCTAGCTCGGCTCGAATTAACAGGCTAAGAGCTGTACCAACTATTCCGGCTCAAGCACCAAATACTAAGTAGAGGGTACCAATGTCTTTATGGTTAGTTGAGAAGAATCAGCGTGTGATTGTCACAGGTAGGATGGCCGAGGGTTTAGGCGGTGGATTGTAGCTCCATGTACAAAGGTTTAAGTCCTTTTCCTATCAAGTCTTGTGGTGTATTACACATCGGATTGCAAATCCGAAGATGTAGGCTAATTGCCTACCGGGGCTTTCCCCGCCTTTTTTAAAGGGAGGCGGGGAAAGTAGATGAATGCTCGCTGGCTTGAGCGTCTAGCTGTTAACTAGGAGTTTGTAGGATCGAGGCCTTCTCATCTAGTAAGGCTTTAGCTTAATTAAAGTGTCTGGGTTGCATTCAGAAGATGTGAGATAGAGTCTCGCAAGCCTTAAGCAGAGACTAGGAGATTTTAACTCCTACTTAAAGCTTTGAAGGCTTTTGGTCTGATATTATCCTAAGTCTCTAGTTAACTAATATTTGGGCGAGGGGGGTTAGAGGTAGTAGTATAAGGGTTGTGACTATTGTAGTGGTTAACAGGACTTTGTTTTGTGTATTTTGTATACGCCAGGGGGTTAGGGAGTTGTTTGTATTTGGAGCCATAGTGAGGGTTATGGAGTAGCATAGCCGTAGGTAAAAATATAGACTAAGTAGTGCACTTAAGGCTATTATTGTTGCAGTTAGTGGTAGGCCTTGTGTAGTAAGTTCTTGTAGGATTAGTCATTTTGGCATGAATCCTGTTAGTGGTGGGAGGCCTCCTAGTGAGAGTAGAGCGAGGGCAGCAGTTGCTGTTAAAGTGGGGGCTTTGACTCAGCTTGTTGCTAATGTGTTGATTTTTGTAGCATTTATTAATTTAAATGTTAAGAAGGTTGCTATTGTTATAATAATATACAGGCACAATGTTAGGATAGTTAGTTGTGGTTTTAGTTGTACGATTACAATTATTCATCCAAGGTGGGCAATTGATGAGTAGGCTAGAATTTTTCGTAGTTGGGTTTGGTTTAGGCCCGCTCATCCTCCAATAAACACTGATATAAGGCCTAGAGTTATTAGTAGTTGAGGGTGGGTGAAGGATGCTGTTTGAATAATTAGGGCAAATGGTGCTAGTTTTTGTCAGGTGGCTATAATAAGTCCTGTTGTAAGGTCTAGCCCTTGTATTACGGGGGGCATTCAGAAATGTATTGGGGCTAGGCCTACTTTTAGTGCCAGGGCTATTGTAGCTAGTGCGGTTGCGATAGGGTGAGTTAAGCAATTGATGTTTCATTCTCCTGTTGCTCAAGCATTAATAGTGCTGGCAAATAGGATGGTTGCTGCTGCAGCTGCTTGTGCTAGGAAGTATTTGGTGGTTGCTTCTACTGCTCGTGGGTGATGGTGTTGGGCTATTAGGGGTAGAATTGCTAGTGTATTAATTTCAAGTCCTATTCAGGCTAGCAGTCAGTGGGAGCTTATAAATGTTAGGGCTGTGCCTAGGCCCAGGCTGGATAATAAAATTATAATAATGTAAGGGCTCATTGGTAAGAGAAGGATTTTAACCTACATTTTTGGGGTATGGGCCCAAAAGCTTGATTTAGCTGATCTTACTAGGAAGTGGTGTAATGGGAGCACTTGGAGTTTTGATCTCCATAATATGGGTTCGAGTCCCTTCTTTCTAAGGAGCTAGGAGGATTTTAACTTCCATAATTCACTCTATCAAAGTGGTCCTTGGGCATTCGGGCATAGCTCCGGTTATAATTGAGGGGGTAGGCCTGTTAGTGCGATGGGTAAGGCAATATGTCATAGAATTAGGGCTAGTGTAAGTGGTAAAAAGTTTTTTCATACTAAGTGCATTAGTTGGTCGTATCGGAATCGGGGGTAGGATGCACGAACTCATAAAAATAATATGGAGAGGAGGGCTGCTTTTGTTATAATGTTGATTGAAGTAATTTCTGGTATAATGATATTGTGGGTTGTACCCAGAAATAGAATAGCTGATAGGGTATTTATTAATAGGATGTTGGCGTATTCGGCTAAGAAGAACAAGGCGAAGGGTCCTCCGGCGTATTCTACATTGAAACCAGAAACGAGTTCTGATTCTCCTTCTGTAAGGTCGAAAGGGGCTCGATTTGTTTCGGCTAGAGTAGAGATGTATCATATGGCAGCTAGAGGTCATGCTGGGATAAGCAATCATACTGCTTCTTGGGCGGTGTTAAATATTTGGAGAGTAAAACCTCCTGTGAAGATGATGATGGATAGCAGAATTAGTCCTAAACTAACTTCGTAGGAAATGGTTTGGGCAACTGCTCGTAGAGCCCCGATTAGGGCATATTTTGAATTAGAGGCCCATCCTGAACCTAGAATGGAGTAGACTGCTAAGCTTGAAAGGGCCAAGATAAATAGTATGCCTAGATTTAGGTCTGTTATTGAATGTGGTATGGGCATTGGTGCTCATAAAGTAAGGGCGAGGGTGAGAGCTAATATGGGGGTTGCTAGGAATAGAAAAGGGGAAGATGTTGAAGGGCGTAGGGGCTCTTTAATAAATAGTTTAACACCGTCTGCAATTGGTTGTAGGAGTCCGTAGGGGCCTACTACGTTTGGGCCTTTGCGTAGTTGTATATATCCTAGTACTTTTCGTTCAATTAGGGTTAGGAAGGCGACTGCTAATAGCACGGGTACGATATAGGCTAAAGGATTAATTAGGTAGGTAATTAGGAGTATTATCATAATTAAGAGGAGGATTTGAACCTCCGGGGGAAAGGGCTTAGGCCTTTTGCAATTACCGGGCTCTGCCATCTTAATAATCTTATCTTGATTTAGGGTTATGCTCTCTCATTATTTAATTTAGTTGATTGCATTAAATAGGGGTGGGGCGTATTAATAATATGGGCCCCCTTTTTCCGGTCCTTTCGTACTAGGAAAAGTGGCATTACAGATAGAAACTGACCTGGATTGCTCCGGTCTGAACTCAGATCACGTAGGACTTTAATCGTTGAACAAACGAACCCTTAATAGCGGCTGCACCATTAGGATGTCCTGATCCAACATCGAGGTCGTAAACCCCCTTGTCGATAGGGACTCTTAAAGGGGATTGCGCTGTTATCCCTAGGGTAACTTGGTTCGTTGATCGGCGTAAGAGCCGGATCTTTGTGGTCAGAAGTTCTGTGCCTTAGAGATGTCTCTCTTAGTTTTAGGGTATAGTCCCGGTCCGCGTGGGAGCTTTGTTTTCTCCCGCGGTCGCCCCAACCGAAGACGGGGATCAGTTGCCTATTTAGTTTAATCTTGTTTTAGGTTCTTGACATAGTTGATCTTAAGTCTTAAGCTCCAAAGGGTCTTCTCGTCTTGTAGTTTTATGCCCGCTTCTGCACGGGCAGATCAATTTCATTGACTTGAAAGGGGAGACAGTTAAGCCCTCGTTCCACCATTCATACAGGTCTTCATTTAAAAGACAAGTGATTGCGCTACCTTCGCACGGTCAAAATACCGCGGCCGTTTAACTTGTCACTGGGCAGGCAAGACCTCCTATACGTTGATTTTTGCAGGAGGCGATGTTTTTGGTAAACAGGCGAGGCTTATAAGTGTTTGCCGAGTTCCTTCCTTTTCTTTTAGTCTTTCCTATATATGCCTTCCGGTGTAGGTTTAACGATTAGTTTTATGTGAAGTTTTCTTGGTATTTTAGGTGTTCACATTTCCCTCTTTGGTTGGGTTCGGTAATTACTAGTGGTTGGTCCGATCTAGTATACACGTAGGCTAGGAGAAAGGGGTTTTTTCTTATTACTCATTTTAGCAGTATTTCTTCCATGTGAGCATGGAATGGCCTAGTAGTATTAGGGGTTTTAGATAGTGTATTTGGATAATGGATTTTTATTCCGCCAGAGCTTTAACGCTTTCTGTTTTGATGGCTGCTTTTAGGCCCACTAGAGCGGTTTATCTTATTTAATATAATCTTTAACCTCCTGATGAGGCTGTGTCCTATTTCAAAGGGGCTGTACCCCCTTTGACTAACTTTCACATATTTCTTTGTCTCGTGTATTTTAAATTTATTTTTGAGTTAAGGAGTGTGAGGCTGAACTTCTATTCATTTCTTAGGCAACCAGCTATAACTAGGTTCGGTAGGTTTGTCACCTCTACCCGGAAATCTTCCCACTCTTTTGCCACAGAGACGGGTTGGCCCTAATTGATAGGCTGTTTCGGGGTAGCTCACGTAGTTTCGGGGTTTTGAACTAAAGTACTCTTTGCTCAGAATGGCTAACTAAATCATGATGCAAAAGGTACGAGGTTTAGTCTCTGCTTTGTTGGGCTTTAATAATTTATTTCATTTCTCTTTCAGCGTTCCCTTGCGGTACTTTTTCTATAGCTTTAGTAGTGCCTTTTCTGTCTCACATACTTGGGCGGTAAAATGTTTTAATTTGGGTTGTTGTGGTTTTATAAAGATTTTTAATGTTGATAGGTAATTTTTGGTATTTAAGCTAGCTGTTTGGCTCAGGGCGATCCAACTTGCATGGATGTCTTCTCGGTGTAAGGGAGATGCTTAACTATCTCAGCCACGTCCTGATTGTTCCAAGTGCACCTTCCGGTACACTTACCATGTTACGACTTGCCTCCCCGTGTAAGTAAGTGTTTTATTATATATTGAATGATTATAAATGTGGGGAGAGTGACGGGCGGTGTGTGCGCGTCTCAGAGCCTAATTCAAAAGAACACTCTGTTTGTTTTTTACTGCTAAATCCACCTTCAAACATTTGTTTCAGTATGTCATTCGTAATATTCTATATGTATAGAAAATGTAGCCCATTTCTTCCCACTTCGTACGCTACACCTCGACCTGACGTTTTTGGGCGAGCCCATTTTGCTTACTGTTAGACCTTCACAGGGTAAGCTGACGACGGCGGTATATAGGCGGAGAAAACAAGAAGTGGTGAGGTTTAACGGGGGTTATCGGTTCTAGAACAGGCTCCTCTAGGTGGGTCTGAGACACCGCCAAGTCCTTTGGGTTTTAAGCTGTGCTCGTAGTACCCGGGCGGATGTTTATGTAAACGTACATCTAGGTTTATAGCTAAGCATAGTGGGGTATCTAATCCCAGTTTGTTTCTTAGCTTTCGTGGGGTCAGGTAATAGTATTTAAAGCTACTTTCGTGCTTGGGCTTCGTGTTCTCGTAATGCGTATGACAGCTTAGAGGATCTTTAGCTTTATTAATTTGTTTTCCTTAACCACCCTTTACGCCGTGTTTATCAACTAGGGTCTTTCGTATAACCGCGGTGGCTGGCACGAATTTTACCGGCCCTTTTAACTCTAACTAAGTCAAGTTTTCACTTATGGCTTAATATTTATTACTGCTGAAATCCCTTGGGGGTGTGGCTTAGCAAGGCGTCTTGGGCTTAAATTGGTTGTGCCTGATGCCTGCTCCTCGTTCTCGGACAGAGGATTGAGGGCATTCTCACGGGGATGCGGATACTTGCATGTATAAATTGAGTTAAAGCTGATAGTAAAGTCAGGACCAAGCCTTTATGCCCGTGGAATCTTTCTAGGATTCATCTTAACATCTTCAGTGTTATGCTTTGATTTAAGCTACACTAGC